GTATTTATGTTCTGGGGTTTACATATACTCATATGTTTTGTTATAATTGAAATTGAGAAATCTTTTTTAATTGAAAAATCAATACTGATTAGTTCTGCTTCAATTTTTATGTTGTCATTAGGAAAACACAATTTGAAATTCAAATCCCAGAATCGTTCATGAATTCCAAGTAAGGAGTCAATGGTTCAAATTTCTCGTCTGAAAAATACACATTTTATTTCTCAATAGAAAAACGAGAGAATGTTTTTAGCATTGTGTATTTTCAGATACTATACAATCAAAGGGATGGATCAAATCCAATCAAAAGGGGTATTTCTTTTTTTTTTTTTTTTAGGAAATAAAAGGATTAAGGAAAACAGAAGTCAAAATGCAAGTACAATAATAATTCCGTAATCCGGAAAAAATTGCACCTATTTTCTATCATTTTGGCGGCATGGCCGAGCGGTAAGGCGGGGGACTGCAAATCCTTTTTCCCCAGTTCAAATCCGGGTGTCGCCTGAATCACCAAAAAACTCGAAATCATAATCGATTTATTGGATGGATTTCTCAATAGTGTTCGGTAGAACCCATTTTTGACTCTGCGACATTAATTCCACTATTATTACTGAGGAATAATTCCTTCGTATTTATAGAGATTAGGGGACATAATGCACATGGATATAGTAAGTCTCGCTTGGGCTGCTTTAATGGTAGTCTTTACATTTTCCCTTTCACTCGTAGTGTGGGGAAGAAGTGGGCTTTAGAAGTACTACGATAGGAATCATACTCTTTCAATCCAAGAGATATTTCTCCCGTCTTTGTACTTCGAAAAGAAAGGGATTCAGATGATTGGAAATTTATTCCAACCTAAAATTCTTCCGAAATTTTCTATTTCAATCAACGGGAATGGGCTCTTACTATCTTTATAGACGGATACTAAGGAAGTTTTTCTTTTTTTATTTATTTCCCTCTTGACTCTTCAAAAAAGAAGTCGTTTTGTTAAGCGTATACACACTTTCTATAAGAAATGATATCGAGATAGTGGTTGTTTAAGGAGAGACTGGTCAATGATAAGATCTTGCCTCGGGCGGGTTACATATCGGGCATTTACCCTTTGGTTTCTATTCGAATTTTAGAAAGGCGGTTTAGGCTTTATCACCTTATTTCATATGGCGTTAAAAATAGGCGAGGTTTCCCCTTACTTATTAGTAAAAGGAAAGGAATTAGAATCCTAAAATAAGAATTATTTTAGATTGAGCGGAACAAATAGATGTAGCAAATTGGGTCTTATGTCAATTCCATAGAATATATGGAATATGTTGATATGGAAATGGAATTAATATCCACATATAGGAAGAGAATATTGTAGATTGATATATAGAAACTTAAGCGTTTATCTTTATTCTAGATTACAGCTTTATAGACTAAGAGATAGATAGTATGGTAGAAAAATTCATTTTTCTACCATACTATCTATCTCTTAGATAATTTCCGATTCTAGTGCGCTCATTTCATTTAAGTTAAGACGTGAAATTGGACCCCTTTCATTTTACTTCGTAAATTTTTGATAAGAACTTGGAAGGAAAGTTTGATTCAAATTCATTTGAAAATTCAATCGAATTAATCATTTTGACTGACTGTTTTTACGTAAATGATAAGTAGAAAGGCGGTAGGAACTAGAATGAATAGTGCAGTAGCAATAAATGCAAGAATATTTACTTCCATAATCTCATTGGTTTTTTACTTCGCAATAACTCGGGATTTAATCCCCTAGAGATGATAAATCTTTCGTCTATCATCTGTAAATTCAATGGATGAATTACCTCTCGATGATCTTGAACCGAATCACTATCATGAATAACAATATCTGATCTATCAAATCAACCCGTCGTCAAGACTTGAATAGTATAACATAGGAAGTTCTTTTATCCATACCGAATCAAAATTTTGATTCCTAACTCAATTACTCCGAAATGATATTTATCATCCGTTTCCTTGTTTTTTCTATAACCCATCTTTACCTTTGCGTCTTCCTTGGAGAATCTTCTGATGAAGGATCATCAGATTGCCTTTCCACTTCAATTAATTACATAGTTCCGAACCTAACAAACAAAAAAAGCGAGATGGAAAAATAGGAAAAAAAAAAAAAGAAATCAAGACTCCTTTTTGCTTTGGGAATGCAAGTATACCCCTTGACATTCTTTACTAGTTCATAGAAAGGGAAAAATGGATTTTTGTATTTATTGGATCCGTCGGGACTGGCGGGGCTCGAACCCGCAGCTTCCGCCTTGACAGGGCGGTGCTCTAACCGATTGAACTACAATCCCAGGGAAATAAGGGATCTGGCAGAAATTTTGATTCTTTTTTATCTTCGTATGGGGTCTTTCTAAAGGACAAGGGATTTTCGACTATCTCATGGTAGATTGATGCGGCTTATTGGGCCGAGCTGGATTTGAACCAGCGTAGACATATTGCCAACGAATTTACAGTCCGTCCCCATTAACCGCTCGGGCATCGACCC